CATATTGAGCTCCAAATAAACGCTATTGGGATAGGATGGTTCCTACTAGCTCTCCCCCCTAAGAACCGCACGTGCGAGTTCCCCCGCATACGGCTCAAGTGGCTAAGGTTTGAAGACGCTCGACCCGCAACGGCAGCCCAGCCCCTATCAGATAAAGCCTTGGTAAAGCGCGCTAGCGCGCTTGACTTGGAGGTTCGCGCATCCGGAGAGGAGAGAGGAACGAATCGAATCCTTCGCGCTTGGTAAGCGCTTCGCTGTAGCCAAGCTTACTGCTAGCCTATCGCCTAGAGCCAAGCTTCGACCGCGACTGCTCGTCACTTCTGGGCGCCTTTTTCCGTCACCCGAGATCCAAGTCAGCACCGGCAAAGATCTCTTGATTCCTCGCGGCCGGGCCGGCTTGGAAGCAAGCTACCTGTCGCCTATCTCACCCCCTTTCTTATTATTAGTAAGATAGGTTGCCCCTTTCCCCTTTCTCTAAGAAGAAGGTAAGCATCCCTCACTGCCGATCGCCTTCAGCAGGGTGAGCCTTCGCTTTTTGGATCGTCTTCTGCCCAATGTCAATGTGGTACCCTCCCGTTTTTGGTTCCCATTGGGTTTACCTTGTTTACAGGTCGACCCCATGGCAGCAAGAAAAAAAAGGCGATCTTGTGCTATACTCCGGTGATCTCTTTCCTACCGAGGCACGCAAACCAAACCCCCATCGTGTCCCAGATCACATTCCGTAAATCGAAAGGGGAAGCCTACTCATCCATCAGCTCCTCTCGTAGATCGGTGCGGTTTTGTTTTACGAAGCGTCTAAGCACAGTTCACTCGCGTTGATCAATCAAGAGCTTTGCCGCCACTCCTTAAGGTTACCTGTTGTATCAGACACTTCTTTAATTCTTTCCCACGCTGCATACCCCCTTATTCTTAAGGTAAGGTAAAGGGCCAGGCATGGTGGGGTAGGAGCATTCTGCCGGCAATCTTTTTGGCTTGACCAAGAAGTCTTATGTCCTCCGAGTCGCACGGCGTTTTAACCGAAAAAACTTCTTTCGCAATTCATGCTTTTCTGTTTTTATGACCAGATATTTTTTCTTGATTTCCATTTCAAATTGTTCTCTGGACTTTTTATCAATATGAGGCGATCGTAACACAGTATATAAGACTCGTGATTCAGGCAATCCAATCTTCCGTGTGTAAGGCGGAAGCCCCCCAAAATGGTTTTCCAAAAATGGGTGATCAAAAGATCGAATCACTATGCGTATCTTGGTGGTCATTACTTTACTTTCTATCTAATTTCTTTTTTACTCCTCTTCCTGTTCTATTGATCAGAAGCATCCAGCAGCGCCACGGAATGGAGACCTAATCACCACCCCAGTAGATTAAGTACTGGAGTTCTCATCCTGGCTTTTCCACCTTAGTTTAGTAGTGGGTCTTTCAACCGCCTACTCTTTCGATGAAGGGTGCACTACAAGACCGTACTAAAAAGAAAGATAAAATGGGGGGGTTTCGTTGATATTGAGTCGACTATAAACTACTCATCTTGCTTGGAACCGTCGTTGTGTATGGGAAAGAGGGGTTCTACCTATGCTTGGAAAAGGGTGAATGGTCCCAAAAGGGACGGGATAAAACCCACTAGAAAGAACGGGGGGTCATCCACTCCGTCGCTGGGTAGTCAACTTTATCCGTGACTCTTAGTACAAGATTTCCGGGATCAAGAAACTCGCAAACAAATATGCTCGGCTGGACTCTTTTCTCGTATGCCCGGAAAAGAAAATTGCGGTACAACTCAGCTTGCTGCAAAGCCTTTCTTTCTCGTCCAAACACTCCAGATCTGCACTTCCCTTTTCTCCATAGGGCCGAAGCTTTACTAAGAAGGGCTTTTTTTAGAGAGAGCGTAAGGGGCGATCTATATTGCTTGCCACAGCTCTATTCCCGACTCTAAATCAATCCCTAAAGGACTTTAAGAGAGGATGAACATTCCCGTTCTATAGCACTGCCCCTATTAGAGAAGGGTGAGGCCTACTGATTCTCTGCTAGCACTGTTAATTACCTTAGACCTACGCAGCAGGAACGATATGGAGCACCTACTCTACCGGTCGTCTGCTCTCTGGAGGTCGTCCAAAGCCCGAATATCTTGAACTCAAAGAAAACCAAGCTTTCATACCAGGAAATCGAAGATGTGCCAAATCGTTCTCTATTGAATCGTAGTCTAGAGCCAAATGAAACTGATTCCACTTGACTTGAGCAAGAATAAGTCAATTTCCCACGGTCAAGCCTAGTAGAGCTCCTAGTCCGACAAGACTAGCAAACATGCTACCACAGAAAGGAAGGGAAAGAGATCGGAAAGCACGCAACCAAACTGAACGCCAGCGCTTTCACTGGGAAAGTCTCCGTCTCTAGCCGCATTAAAGCCCGGATGGAAAGCCCAGGGAATGAAATTACTCTACCCTACGTCGAACAAGAGTTGGCATAAAATACACTACCCCTTCTAGGCCCCCTATAGGGAAATACCAACCCA